CTAAACAAACCAAAAATCCCTTGCAAAGTATCAACTAATGAGGGAGGAGTGATATTATAAACACCTCTTGTCTCTTTTTTTACAAATAGGGGAGTTCTGTGTATAATTCGAATATCATAAAGATTACCATATATAACACAAAATTTCTCCGCCGATTCCCTGTAGTCGAGCTTCTCGGTCTGTCATTATACCTCGAGAAGTAGAAAGAATTACAATCCCAATCCCGCCTAAAATTCTAGGAATTCGTTGATAGTTAGAATAGATTCGTAGACCAGGTCGACTGATCCATTTTAAATTTAAAATAGTTTTATATGGTCCTTTCCTATTCCTTCTATGTCGTAGGGTTAAAACCCAAAAATCCTTGTTGTTTTCCTGATGTTTCCTTACGTTTTCAATAAAACCTTCTCGTAAAAGTATTTTAACAATGTTTTCGGTGATGTTAGTAGATGGTATTCGAACCATTCCTTTTCTATTCATGTCAGCATTGCGAATAGAGGTTATTATGTTAGCAATAGTGTCCTTACCCATGATAAACGAAAATTATTGTTTACTTTGAATTTTGATCTAATCAACATGCTTTTTTTTTTTTTTATTTTTTTAAATAGTTACGGATTTTAAAAGGTATATGCGTGATACACAATCTACTAATTAATTTCATTCAAATACTATAACTATCTCACGGTCTCATCTTATAATACTTCAGGTGCTAATGAAATTATTTTAGTGAAATTTAACTGTCTTAATTCTCGGGCAATCGCACCAAAAATTCGAGTTCCTTTTGGATTTCCTTCTTGATCAATAACAACCGCAGCATTGTCATCATATCGTATTATCATACCGTTTTCTCGTTTGAGTTCTTTACAAGTACGTACAATTACAGCTCTGATCACTTCTGATCTTTCTAGAGGTGTATTTGGGACGGCTTTCTTGATTACAGCAACAATAACGTCACCAATATGAGCATATCGTCGATTACTAGCCCCTATGATTCGAATACACATCAATTCTCGGGCTCCGCTATTATCCGCTACATTCAAAAGGGTTTGAGGTTGAATCATATTATTTTTGAATCTCTTCTTTCAATGCAAAGGGCGAAGTAAAAAAAAAAAGAAATCTGCAATTGTTTTTTTTTCATCTCAAACAAAGACCGCTTTCCTTTGATTCTACATTTCTATCCCGAAATAATGAGTTGGGTTCGGATAGGCATTTTGGACGCCGCTATTGAAATAGCTTTTCTGGCTATATTTTCTGCTACTCCACCCATTTCATAAAGTATTCTACCTGGTTTAACAACAGCTACCCAATATTCGGGGGATCCTTTCCCTGAACCCATACGTGTTTCTGCGGGTCTCACTGTAACGGGTTTGTCTGGAAATATACGTACCCATATTTTCCCCCCCCGCCGTGCATTTCGTGTCATTGCCCTTCGTCCCGCTTCTATTTGTCTAGATGTGATCCAAGCGGGTTCAAGTGCCTGAATAGCGTATTTACCGAAGCAAATACGATTGCCTCGATAAGATATTCCTTTCATTCTTCCTCTATGGTGTTTACGAAATCTGGTTCTTTTGGGGTTATAGTTGATGGTTGTTTCTCAATTCCATCTCTACTACAGAACCGGACATGAGAGTTTCTTCTCATCCAGCTCCTCGCGAATGAAACTATTTTTTAAAATATACATGTATTTACTGAATAATAGACTGAATCATGGGATTCTTTGATATTTCATTTAATCTATTATAAATTTTATAAATTTGTATATCTTCTTTTGATAGAAAACTAAACTAAATATGTATTTATAGATTCTAGAATAAATTTTTTTATTTTGTTTTGCCTTTTCTTTTTTTATCTATTATTATATTTGATCAACTCAAATTTAGAAATATAATAAAATGGAAACGTTCGCGGGCGGATATTTACTCTTTTAATATGTGTTTTGGTTCTAGGGTTAGCCCATGAAACGACCTCTCACAATAAATGGATTGGTCTTGGGTTCCTTCCGCCATCCTACCCAATGAATTATTAGGATTCGTTTTCAATAAAATATTATGTATTCACGGGTTCCCTCGTTCCCATCGCCTCTAGATTAATGGTTAGGTCTTAATTCTACAATGGAGCCCTTTCTTTAATAAAATTTGTTCTTGAGTCAATCTTCTCAGTCTTTGTTGTCTCGGGGCTCTTGGCTTTTTTGTTATATGAACAAATTCATCTAATTATGAATCCATCAGTCTTGATGCTTTATTACACTACCTTTTATGAGATGACCCATAGACCTTACATATTACATACATATTGGAATCGTATATCATTCATATTCTTTTTCTCTCTCTTTTTCTTTCATCCTTCCATTTACCCGCATACTTTTATTGCTTCACAACTCATAATCGGATTGTTTTTTTTTTATGCAAAAAAGATTTATGTTGCTACAATGATATGACCAATATAACATATCTTGCCTGGTTGGTTTTTTAGATCCGGATAATGCGAAGCGATGAGTTGGTTA